TTACTTGGTATTAGAGTTCGAATGAAAACCACGCGATTGCAGGTAATGCCATAATTTTTTATTTTGTGAGGATCAATCAAATAAGGTTTTCCAAAATATTCTAAAAAAACAATGAGAAATAGATATGAATATGAATAGAGCAAGAAAAGAATGAAATAAAAAAACATAGTATAGAAAAGATATCCAAAATGATATAGAAATCACTATCCTATCCTACCCTTAGTTTTTATTTCCTTAATTTAATTAATTGTATTTCGTTTGATTAGGGTAAAGTTCCTTAAAAACCTCTGCTTTTTTTAAAATATCCTGAACAGTTCCTGTAGGCTGAGCGCCTTTTTCAAGGAAATAGAGAATCGCGGGAACGTTTAAATAAGTTTGATTCTTGATCGGATCATAAAAACCCACTTTCCGAAGATCTCTTCCTTCTCTTCGGGATCGAACATCAATTGCAACGATTCGGTAGACGGCTCATCGGGATAGATGTAGATGAAAAAGAACCCCCCCTAGAACCGTATAGGAAGTTTTATCCTCGTACGGCTCGAGAAAAAATGATTAGAAGTTTTGTCTATGGATAAAATTAGAATAAATAGAAAAGGAATCCGTAAAATAAATGAGTCTATAATTTAACTCATAGTCATTTTTTTAGCTTCCTGAAAAAAATCATTTGTACTCATAACTCAAGTTCAATAATTCTCAAATATCTTAAAGATTTTTCTTTAAGATATTTTTTTTATTGAGTGGTCTTTAACCCCCTTTTTTTGTCTCGTTTAAAATCTATTTTTATTCTTTATTCGGATCCGTGAGACAATTGAAGTGGTGTTTCCTTGTTCTGGGATCCTTTATCTTTGTTTTAAATCATTGGGTTTAGACATTACTTCGGTGCTTCTTAATCCTTTCAAAATGGTAGCAACATACCCCTTTTGTGATTTCTTTCTATTAAAGAATCATACGGTTGATTCGTGCGCGATACACTGTGGATCGAAAAAGTTTTAGCCCTTCCAACAAAAATTTTTTTAATTTAAATTTTGCTAGAATCAGATCCTTTCGATTTCTATATCGAAGATATACTTACGAAGTTGTTCCAATTTATTGATTGGCATTAACCCTAGATCGTTGCCCCTGAGAAATTAATAAATACTTTCTACCCGAGCTCCATCATGCACTATTTACATTACAACCCAATAAAAAAAGAGGGGTTCTAGTAGAATAGAACAAACGACGTCGAGCCAAGAGCACTTTCATTCCTATATAAAATGGTGGTAAGAATCCACGCCGGATCGTGTCCTTCAAGTCGCACGTTGCTTTCTACCACATCGTTTTAAACGAAGTTTTACCATAACATTCCTCTAATTTGGAACCAGTATGGAATTGATTCAATTATGGAATCATGAATAGTCATTGGTTCGCTCGGTACATAGACATAGTCATTTCTATTTTTTCTTATCTATCTACATAGATAATAAAGATTTTTCTGAAGAAATATTAGCAAGACCCCGGCTTTTTTTGTATGAATGGAACATTTTTCTATAAATATCGATCTCAAAAAAAATATCTAACAGAAATATCCAGAAATCTAATCTAAATATAGAAATAACATAACTAACAGAAATCGCAGGAATAAATAAATTATATTTGACTCTGCCTCTTCAAGTTACTCAATAAGATAGACTGACCCATTTCCAACTTCCCAAAGATTCAATCCATAAGGAATCATTACAAATCTTGCTACTTGAAAAAGTTTCCTACTTCTGCATGATTAAGTGAATCAAGTTTTGCAGTAAAGACTCCATTTTATTATCATAAGAAAGAAAAATATTTTCTAATGGAATTGTCAATGATGTAAAGCAAATAAGCTAAATAGATCGAACAAAAAAAAAAAAGAAATATTATTGTTAAATATTTCAATTTTAATATTTTAGGGATGCTAATTATTTTTCACAAAAATAGAAAGACTATTGTGACTGAAATAGGATAACAATACATACCTATAAACTAAGCACTTCCTCGTTTTATATGTATTTTCATATTTTGTTTAGCCTGAGATTAAGTAATCTTTCTGGAACTGTGATCTAGGTCTCATCTTATCTTTATCTGAATCAGAAAAGGTTTCAGTTATCAGTTACTTTTGCATTTGCATGTCATTTGAACTCGATTTAGTTCAGTTTGTGAAAAACTTAGATATGATTCCGAAAAGAATAATTCAAAATTTAAAAAAGAAAGAGGAATAATATTCTATGCAATATTAGACCTTTAAACAGAACCTTGTTGAACAAAAAAGAAGTATTCAGATACAACGGATATGCTCTGGGACGGAAGGATTCGAACCTCCGAATAGCGGGATCAAAACCCGTTGCCTTACCGCTTGGCTACGCCCCATTTCTACTTTTATTGGACACTAATACTAATAAAGAATAATATTGGTATTAAGTGTTCGTCAATTCCAGCCCAAACTATCTATAGAAAATCTTTATTCTTTATAGAATCTATTATAGATTCGTGCTAGGATTTTGACATGTGTATATCTAGAATTCAACTGAATTTATTGATCATTACATATAATTCAATTAAGATATTGTATGAAAGTATGATTTCTTCTATTCTCCTTTGAGAATTGGAGGATTTTTGATTGAACGGAAAAAGAAGGATTTTTTTGTCTACCCTACTTTCTTTATTTTTCCTTATATCAATAACTCAATCAAAATGCAATTATCTCGACGAAAAAAATGTCTGTTATGCTTAATATCTTTAGTTTGATCTGTCTTAATTCTGCCCTTTATCCGAGTAGTCTTTTCTTCGCCAAATTGCCCGAAGCCTATGCTTTTTTGAATCCAATCGTAGATGTCATGCCAGTCATACCCCTGTTCTTTTTTCTTTTAGCCTTTGTTTGGCAAGCTGCTGTAAGTTTTCGATAAGATCTTTAATACTATCCTAGAAAATTCATGATTTATTCGATAAAAATTATAACAATTGATAAGATCAAATAAGTCTGACAGTATGAACCTTCGATTCAAACAGTGAAATTATCGGATAGCCGCGAGAAACCCGGCTCGCCGCATTTCCCGATTTTAATCCTTTTTATGGTGAAATACCTTATTAGCTTAGGGTCCCTTACAATAATTAGCTTAGGGTCCCTTACAATAGCTAATTATGGGTATGAAAGTGATTTGTGGTAATTAAAGACTCTTATTATATTACAAATTGAAATGAAATTTCATTTTCACTTCATTTGAATTTCTGAACATTCTTTTCTATTTCTAGAATTTTTTTTCTTGGTGTCAAAATAGGATATGTGATATAAAAATGGAGGATCTATTATCTTTTCTCGTTTTTCTTTTTCAAAAAATGATCTTGGAGGTTGTGTAATGCTTACTCTCAAACTTTTCGTTTACACAGTAGTAATATTCTTTGTTTCTCTCTTCATCTTTGGATTCCTATCCAATGATCCAGGACGTAATCCAGGACGTGAAGAATAAAATAAAAATTTAGTTTTTCTTGCTTGATTTTACAATTTTCTTTCAATTTTATTTTATCTATTCCACACGTTTAACTAGGAAAAAATAAAAAGGGGGTTTGCGAAAATTGAAAGAAAAAAATAGAAAGTCATCAACGGAAACGGAAAGAGAGGGATTCGAACCCTCGGTACGAATAACTCGTACAACGGATTAGCAATCCGCCGCTTTCGTCCACTCAGCCATCTCTCCCAATTGAAAAAGATAATTACTATGTTACATTACACATCAAGTAAGGATTAAAGAAAGTATTTCTTTCACATTCTTTATCGTTATTATATAATTAGCAATTCCATTTAGATGCTCGAAAGATCCAAATAGAAAGATAAATAAAGAAGACCTTCTTGCTTTTATTTTGTTCGAGGTGCCTTTTGGACCTGGCCCGGTCAATACCCAGCCGGGCCTTTTTTTGTTCCAACGAATTCCTTTTATTTATAGGCAACATACTCTAAATACTTGGTATCTGTGTAAAAATTTCCGTTCTGGGGTTTACATATACTTCTAATTTTTGTTATAATGGAAATGGAGAATGGTTTTTGATTCAAAAGAATCAATTAAGGATGTATCAATTTGTATTTTCTTATGTCATTAGGCAAACCAAATTTTATATTCAAATCTAAGAATAATTCACGAATTCTCAGTCAACGAATAGTTAATGGTTCCTGTTTGTCATAAATTTTAGCTTTTTTGAGTCAAAATAGAATTTGATTTTTAAATAGAAAAGTGAGTTGAAGTTTTTCGGCATTGTGTGTTTTGAGATACTATACAATCAATCAAATCAAAGGGGTAAATAAAACACAATCAAAAGGGGAAAAAGGGTTTATTTTATAATTTTTTTATATTTAAGGATGAAAAAGGGGATGCAAGTACAATAAACTAAAGTTTAGTAATCCAACGGTAATTTTTTATCCTGTTGTGTATCGTTTTGGCGGCATGGCCGAGTGGTAAGGCGGGGGACTGCAAATCCTTTTTCCCCAGTTCAAATCCGGGTGCCGCCTCATCAACAAATGAATAGAAATATCTTATTCTGCTCTGCTGATATAACTAATTCCCCAGCAGAACAGAATAAGGGGACTGTTGATACTTGGTTGATTCTAAACATCTGTTCTGGTAATTTTGTAAAAGATTGGAAATCTTTTTATATTCAAAGATTATAAAGGTCGAAGCAAGACTTTCCGATTCCCTTCTATTGCTATACTCATTGGGTCTTGAATTACATTGGATAGCCGGGGGATAATTCAACTACTAGTTAGGGAATTTCTATACTGTAATCTACATATATAGACTCGCGTATAGACTCGCGAGAATCTCTGAGTGTTCAGGCATTCAATCACTATTAGATTGAGATTGCATAGATTTTTTATAGAAAAGAAAAAAAATGATTTTTTTTTCACCCCTCGTCAAGAGTATAATATACTATCTCCCAACTCCTTCAGATAGACAATCGCGAAGGGGTACGGATTATATCAAATATCAATATCAAATAGGAAATAAAAGTATGTAATAGATAGCAATTGATCTATTTTTACTTTGAAGGGCAAGAAAAAAAGGAAAGGGCTCTCTTATTTTATTACTGGACGTTCCATTCCATTAGTAACATTCCTTTGTAGTGTCATTGTGTATTTTACTTGTGTTTAGTCTTTCCCCATTAGAAATCATATAGGAATTTTTGAAATGGGTTTATTTGATTGGTTCATCAATAGTGTTTGGTCAGAATCCCTTTTTGACTCTGGACCATTCATTCTACTATTATTAGTGAGCAATAATGGAATAATTCTATCATAGAGATAAGGGACATAATTCACATGGATATAGTAAGTCTCGCTTGGGCTGCTTTAATGGTAGTCTTTACATTTTCCCTTTCACTCGTAGTATGGGGAAGAAGTGGACTTTAAAAGCACTCCTAATTTAGTTGAGGAAAGAAACGCTATCAATTCTTTTATAGATCGTTCCGTAACGCATTTTTTATTTGAATTGAAATAATTTTGAAATAAAAATATCTTCATTTCGAAATTCCATTGGATTCTAGTGGAGAAATGTATTCTATAACAGTAAAACGATTATTTCAGATTCATCGGAATAAATAGATGTATCAAAGAAATAGAATTGGGTCCTACGTCAATTCTATATATGGATTAATAACTACATATATTGAAGATAGAAGATAATAGAGTATACCAACTCTATTTACAACTTTATACACTACTATAACATAACACTACTAGAGAGTATGGTAAGTAAGAAATTTATTTCTTACTTACCATACTCTCGGATCTCATAGAATACCGCGGATTATAGCCCCTTGATTTCATTTAAGACGCAAAAATAGAATACTTTTCATTTGATTTCTTCAACTATTGATAAGAATTCAGAAGTCAAGTTTCATTTAAAGTAATTAATTGTTTTGACTAACTGTTTTTACGTAAATTATAAGTAGAAAAGCAGTAGGAACTAAAATGAACAGTGCAGTAGCAATAAATGCAAGAATATTTACTTCCATAATCTCATCGTTTTTTTATTTCACAATAACTCGGGATTTAATCCCATAGAGATGATAAATCTTTCACCTGTCAATTCAATGAATGCATTACCTATCGATGATCTTGAATCGGATCAATATCATGAATAACAATATCTGAGCTATTAAATTAATTCGTCGTCGAGAATTGAATAGTATAACATACGAAGATCTTTTATCCATACCGAATCCAAGATTGGATTCCCGGACCAATAAAAAACTCCTTTATTTATCCTTATTTTCTCTTCTTTCTTTTTAGGTCTTCCTTGTAGAACCATCAAATGAAGTCTCATCTAACCACACGTCTGTTTCCATTAACTACAAAACCCCAACAAACAATACAAGCGAAGTGGAAAAAGAGAGGAATTAGGTTCTAAATTTTAATGATCCAATTTTCTTTGTCTTCCAAAGAAGTATGAGAAAAATGAGTCGCGGGAGAAAAATGGAATATTCTATCAACTTCACTATTTTAGTTATTTTCCTTTTTTGTTTAGGGTTTGTTCTTTCTTCGACAGAATCCTGAAAAAAAGAGGGGAAACCCCTTCGGAATTCAATTATGCTCCCCTTCTTTCACAGAAAATAAAGAAGAAAATAAAGAGGCGAATTGATGTACTTATTGGATCCGTCGGGACTGACGGGGCTCGAACCCGTAACGTCCGCCTTGACAGGGCGGTGCTCTAGCCTATTGAACTACAATCCCAGGGAAATAAGAAGAGATCTAGCAGAAAATTTGGATAGGTATTTCTTAAGAACAAGAGGGTTCTACCATCTGATAGTAGGTTGCCAAATTGTTGGGCCGAGCTGGATTTGAACCAGCGTAGACATATTGTCAACGAATTTACAGTCCGTCCCCATTAACCACTCGGGCATCGACCCAACGCCTAATTCATTTTAGACGTTCCATAATCAACTTCCTTTCATCTCCCAGGCAGACTTGACAAATAAATAGAAATATCAAATGATATAAAATATGAAGTCCTTCTAAGTAGACTAATAGAAGGACTTTACAAACAGGGATCCCTTGATATAAAATCCCACTCCTACTCCTATAGTCTTCCTATAGTCTTGAGTGTTGTTACACCCCCAGAGGGACTTGAACCCTCGTTTTCTCCGTGAAAGAGAGAGGTCGTAACCACTGGACCATAGGGGCCTATGGCCACCTTGATCTAGAAATAAACTCGAAGCAGAAATACTAGGTCCCGAGGGCCAACCACCCTTAGGAAATAAAAAAGCAATATAAACATATATAGTAGAATCTTTATCTCTATCATTCACAAAGCTGGGTTGGATCCCCAAGATCCTTTCCTTCGCATTGGATTTTAGTTGCTTTACCAAAATATTATTTGGCCGGTCAAATTATTAAATTCACCTAAGCCATATGAAATTATATTGAGCCCTAAGTCATACGTCAATTGACGACAGGAGGACAATAAAAGAAGAGAGAAGACGCAGATATAGATTAGGTATATCCGC